TTATTTTTATAATAAAAAAAATTAAGAACGGTTAAATAATATAATTAAATTAAAATTATTATATATATATATATATATATATTTAATGTATATATATATATATTAATATATTAAATATTGTTTTAAATTAATGTTTTAATATAAATATATTTTTATTTAAATGAATTTTAATTGATGAATATTGATTTTAATTTTTATACTTAATATTATGAAAAAGAAAAGAAAAGAATTATTTAATATTTAATAATTTATAATAAATATTTTAATATAAAAAAAAAAAAAAAAAATCTATACTTAATTTTAATATTATAAATAAAAATTTTTATAGTTTAATAATTTATTTTAAAATTTATTTTACATATAAATTTTAGTATGAATTATTAATTATTTTAATAATAATTAATTTATTTATATTTAGTAATTAATATTAAAAATTTAAGAAATTAAGATTTAGTAATATTTAAATTAAAAACTAATTTTGTGCCAGCAGTTGCGGTTAAACAAAATTTAAAATAAATTTTATTAGTATATTAATTAATATAAATATTTAAATTAAATATTAAATTATTAGGTGAAATTTTAATTTAATATAAATTTATAGTAAAATTATGAAGTTAATAAATTAAATTAAAAACTAGGATTAGATACCCTATTATAAATAAATTAAAATAATAATACTAAAATAGTATTTAATTATTTATTGAAACTTAAATAATTTGGCGGTATTTTAGTTCATTTAGAGGAATCTGTTTAATAATTGATAATCCACGAATAAATTTACTTAATTTATTATTTTGTATATCGTTGTTAAAAAAATATTTTTTAATAAAAATAATATTTTAAAATTTTTAATATAAATTAAATCAGATCAAGATGCAGATTATAATTAAGAATATTAATGGATTACAATAAATTTATTTAAATGAATATTAATTTGTAAAAATTAATTGAAGGTGGATTTAAATGTAATTTTATTTAATTTATTAAAATGATTAATAATTAAAATATGTACATATTGCCCGTCGCTTTCATATATAAATTGAAATAAGTCGTAACAAAGTAGAGGTACTGGAAAGTGTTTCTAGAAAGATTAAATTAGAGCTTGAAATTAAGTATTTCATTTACATTGAAATGATATTGATAAAATCAATTAATTTAAAGGTTAAAATTAATAAAGTTATAAATAATAAAAGAATTTTTAAATTAAAAATATATGGGGGTTAAAGTATTTTTAATAGAAAAAATTTAAAATTTTATAGTGAAATAGTATTGTGGAAGAATTTTGAAATAAAATTGAAAATAAAATTAATTATAAAGTAAATTTAAATTATTGTATCTTGTGTATCAGAGTTTATAAATAAAAAATTATTTATTTTAATATTCTCGAATTAAAAAGAGATAATTAATTATAAAAGTTATTGTGGAAAAAATATTTTTAATAATTAATTGGAAATGAAATGTTAATCGTTTTTTAAGATATCTAGTTTTTTTAGAAAAAAATTTAATTTTGTATTTAAATAAATAATAAAAATTAATTAATTAATTTTTATTAAATTTAAATATAATATTTTAAGGGATAAGCTTTAAAGTAAAAAATTATAAGGAAATTAAGTTTATATTAAAATTTTAAAATTTATATTGTTTATAAATTATAATTTATTATAAATAATTTAATTAAATATAAAATTTAATTTTATTTAATTTTATATAAAAATGTAATTTTTAATGAAATAATATTATTAATAATGATAAAATTAGTATATTTTTATATTTAGAAAAATATAAAATAATTTATAAATTAATTAAAAGGAATTCGGCAAAAATTTATATTCACTTGTTTATCAAAAACATGTCTTTTTGATTTATAATTTAAAGTCTGATCTGCCCACTGATGAAATATTAAAGGGCTGCAGTATTTTGACTGTACAAAGGTAGCATAATCATTAGTCTCTTAATTGGTGACTTGTATGAATGATTTGATGAGATATAAACTGTCTCTTAATTATATATAGAATTTAATTTTTTAATTAAAAAGTTAAAATAAATTTAAAAGACGAGAAGACCCTATAGAGTTTTATATATTAATTAATTATGAAAAAATATTTAATGTTAAATTAAAATTAATTAATATATTTTGTTGGGGTGATAGAAAAATAAGAATAACTTTTTTTAAATTATTACATAAATGAATGGTTAAATGATCCAAAAATTTTGATTAAAAGAAAAAATTACCTTAGGGATAACAGCGTAATTTTTTTTTTTAGTTCAAATAAGAAAAAAAGTTTGCGACCTCGATGTTGGATTAAGATAAAATTTAAATGCAAAAGTTTAAAATTTTGATCTGTTCGATCATTAAAATCTTACATGATCTGAGTTCAAACCGGTGTGAGCCAGGTTGGTTTCTATCTTTAGATATAAAAAATATTTTAGTACGAAAGGATCAAATATTTAAATTAAATTTTATTTTTGAATATTAATAAATAAAATTAAAATTTAATAATAATAATAATATTGGTAAATTATAATAAAAAAACTATTTTGGCAGATAAATGTAATGGTTTTAGAAGTCATTAATATATAATATAATTATATAGATAGTAATTTTATTTAATGATTTATTGATAATTTTAATTGGGATTATTATTATAATTTTAGGGGTTTTAATTGGGGTTGCTTTTCTAACTTTATTAGAACGTAAGTTATTAGGTTATATTCAGATTCGTAAAGGCCCTAATAAAGTAGGGTTTATAGGAATTTTACAACCCTTTTCTGATGCTATTAAATTATTTACTAAGGAACAAACTTATCCTAGATATTCAAATTATATTTCTTATTATTTTTCTCCTGTAGTAAGATTTGTTTTATCATTAATTATTTGAACTTTAATTCCATATTATTTTAATTTAATTAGTTTTAATTTAGGAGTAATATTTTTTTTATGTTGTACTAGAATAGGGGTTTATACTGTTATGATTGCTGGTTGATCTTCAAATTCTAATTATGCATTATTAGGAGGTTTACGAGCTGTAGCACAAACAATTTCTTATGAAGTAAGATTGATTTTAATTTTAATATCTTCTATTTTAATTATTATAGAATTTAATATAATTATATTTTCTATACATCAAGAATTTATTTGATTTATTATTTTAATATATCCTTTAACTTTATGTATATTTTCTTCAATATTGGCTGAAACTAATCGGACTCCATTTGATTTTGCTGAGGGAGAAAGAGAATTAGTTTCTGGGTTTAATATTGAATATAGAAGAGGAGGATTTGCTTTAATTTTTTTAGCTGAATATTCTAGTATTTTATTTATAAGAATATTATTTGTTATATTTTTTTTAGGGGGTTATGATATAAGAATAATTTTTTATTTAAAATTAGTTTTTTTATCTTTTTTATTTATTTGAGTACGGGGAACATTACCACGGTATCGGTATGATAAGTTAATATATTTAGCTTGAAAAAGTTATTTACCAATTTCTTTAAATTTTTTATTATTTTTTATAGGAATTAAATTGTTAATTTAATTATAATTAAATTATTTTTAGTATAAATTAATAGAATATATTTTCTTTCTTAAGTTTTCAAAACAAATGCTTTAACAAGCTCATTAATTAATTAATTGAAAATTATATTATCTCAAAGTTTATTGATTATAGGGGTAATAATAAAATAAGAGAAGTAAAATACTGTTAGTAGTTGTCCTGTAATAATATATGGGTCTTCTACTGGTCGGGCCCCAATTCAAGTTAGAAGAAAAATAATAGTAATTAATGATCAAAATATAATTTGATTAATAGGATAGAATTGGATTCCTTGAATTTTTTTATTGAATGTAAAAGGAAGAATAATTAAAATTAAAATTGATAAGACTAGGGCAATAACTCCTCCAAGTTTATTAGGGATGGACCGAAGAATTGCATAAGCAAATAAAAAATATCATTCTGGTTGAATATGAATAGGGGTAACTAAAGGATTAGCTGGGATAAAATTATCAGGGTCTCCTAATAAATATGGATTAGTTAATGTTAATATTACAAGTAAAAATAATATAATAATATAACCAATTAAGTCCTTAAAAACAAAAAAGGGGTGGAAAGGGATTTTATCTAAATTTCTATTAATACCTAAAGGATTATTAGATCCTGTTATATGAAGGAATAGTAAATGAATTATTGTTATTATTAAAACAATAAAAGGGAGAAGGAAATGAAATGTATAGAATCGAGTTAATGTGGCATTATCTACTGCGAATCCCCCTCAAATTCAATTTACTAATATAGTTCCTAGGTAAGGAATTGCTGATAATAAGTTAGTAATTACTGTTGCTCCTCAAAATGATATTTGTCCTCAAGGTAATACATATCCTATAAAAGCAGTTGCTATTAATAAGAATAAAATAATAACTCCTACTATTCAAGTATATTTTAAATTAAAAGATTCATAATATATACCTCGTCCAATATGGATATAAATACAAATAAAAAAAAAAGATGCTCCATTAGCATGAAGGGTTCGAATTAATCATCCATAATTAACATTTCGACAAATATAGTTAACTCTATAAAATGCTAATTCAATATTAGCAGTGTAATATATAGTTAAAAATAAACCTGTGATAATTTGAATAATTAAACATAAACCTAAAAGAGAACCAAAATTTCATAAAGAAGAAATATTTGATGGGGAAGGTAAATCTACTAATGAATTATTTATAATTTTAATAACTGGATGTGTTTTTCGAATAGGTATAAATTTATTTATCATTAGTAAAAATAATGTTATTTATAAAGATGATCGTAAAGGTCCATAAAAAATATTAGTAATTTTAACTACAGCAATAAGAGTAATAAATAAATAAATTATTATTATTATTATTATTAAAAATGTTTGATTATTATATAATTTAGATAAATTAATTTTATTTTCATTATTAAAGAATATTAGATTATTAAAAAAATTATTTATTTCTAAATTTTGTGTAAAATTTATTCAAGATAGATTATTGATATTTAATAATCTTATAATTATAATAAATAATATAATAATAGATAATGAGATTTTTAAATTAAATGATATTTTAAATATTTCATTTGAAGCAATTCTAGATACATAAATAAATAAAATTAATAATCCCCCTAAGAAAGTTAGAAATAAAATATATGAAAATCAATAGGTTTTAATTATTATTCCTGTTATAATGCAAATTAATAAAGTTTGAATTAAAATTATTAATCCTATAGAGATAGGATGATTTAAGAAAAATATAATAATAGATAAAGAAATTATTATTATTGAAATAAATATTTTTATAATTTCAAAGAATAGTTTAATAAAAATAATAATTTTGGAGATTATTGATAAAGATGTATCTTTTTCTTTGAAGTTTTTAAAGAAAAATCTTAATTTTGATTTACAAGACCAATGTTTTATTTTAAACTATAAAAACTAATGATAGTTAATATAATAATTGTAATATTGATTATATATATTGTAGGTAATTTAATTTTTGTATCTAAGCAAAAACATTTAATAATTGTTTTATTAAGTTTAGAGTTTATTGTTTTAAGAATATTTTTTATATTATTATTATATTTAAGATATATTGAAAATAATATGTATATATTAATAGTTTTTTTAGTATTTTCTGTTTGTGAGGGGGCATTGGGGTTATCTATTTTAGTTTCGATAATTCGAACTCATGGAAATGATTATTTTCAAAGTTTTAATTTATTATAATAATTATGATAAAATTTTTAATAATAATTTTATTTATGATTCCTTTATGTTTTAAAAAAAAAATATTTTGATTGGTTCAAATAATATTATTTTTAATAATATTTTTATTTATAAATTTGACTATTATATTAGGAAGTTATTGTAATTTAAGATATATATATTCATGTGATATTATTTCTTTTGGTTTAATTATATTAAGAATTTGAATTTGTATTTTAATAATTATGGCAAGAGAAAATTTATATAAAATTAATTTTTATGTTGAGTTTTTTATATTTAATTTGATTTTTTTATTATTAATATTATTTTTAACTTTTTCTGCTATAAATTTATTTATATTTTATTTTTTTTTTGAGGGTAGATTAATTCCTACATTAATATTAATTGTTGGATGGGGGTATCAACCTGAACGAATTCAGGCTGGGATATATTTATTATTTTATACTTTATTTGCTTCATTACCTTTATTAATAGGAATTTTTTATATTTATATTAGTTTTAATAATATTATAATTTATTTTATAAAATTTTTAAATTTTGATTATTATTTATTATATTTTTCTATAATTATAGCTTTTTTAGTAAAAATACCTATATATTTTGTTCATTTATGATTACCTAAGGCTCATGTAGAAGCTCCTGTTTCAGGCTCTATAATTTTAGCTGGGATTATGTTAAAATTAGGAGGTTATGGGATAATACGAGTAATAATTTTAATAGAAAAAATAAGATTAAAATTTAATTTTATTTGAGTTGTAATTAGATTGTTAGGAGGATTTTATATTAGATTAAAATGTTTTTGTCAGATTGATATTAAGTCTTTAATTGCTTATTCATCTGTTGCTCATATAAGACTTGTAATTGGGGGTATTATAACTATAAATTATTGAGGTTATATAGGTTCATATATTTTAATAATTGGTCATGGATTATGTTCATCTGGGATATTTTGTTTAGCTAATATTAATTATGAACGATTACATAGACGAAGTTTATATATTAATAAGGGAATAATAAATTTTATACCTTCTATAAGAATATGGTGATTTTTATTATTATCATCAAATATAGCAGCACCTCCTTCATTAAATTTAATAGGGGAAATTAGATTAATTAATAGATTAATAAGATGATCTTGACTTTCAATAATTATATTAATAATAATTTCTTTTTTTAGAGCAGGTTATAGATTATATTTATATGCATATACCCAACATGGAAAGCATTATAATGGGATTTATAGATTTTATATGGGAGTTTCTCGTGAATATTTATTATTAATATTACATTGATTACCTTTAAATATAATAATTATAAAGGTTGATTATATAATAATTTGATTATACTTAAATAATTTAAAAAAAAAATATTGATTTGTGGAGTCAAAAATATGATAAATTCATTTTAGGTTATTTATATAAAATTTTCAATTTGTTTTAATATATTTTTTTTTTTATTTATAATGAGTTTATTTATATTTATAATAATGATTTATTTTATTATAAATAATTTAGTTATTTTTTTAGAATGAGAAATTATTTCTTTTAATTCTGTAAGAATTAAAATATCTATTTTATTAGATTGAATATCTTTATTATTTATAATATTTGTTTTATTAATTTCTTCTGTGGTTATTTTTTATAGAAAAAGATATATAAGATCAGAATTAAATTTAAATCGTTTTATTATTTTAGTTTTATTATTTGTATTTTCAATAGTTTTATTAATTATTAGTCCTAATATTATTAGAATTTTATTAGGTTGAGATGGTTTAGGATTAGTATCTTATTGTTTAGTGATTTATTATCAAAATTTTAAATCTTATAATGCTGGAATATTAACTGCTTTATCAAATCGGATTGGGGATGTTTTAATTTTAATAGTAATTTCTTGAATATTAAATTATGGAAGATGAAATTATATTTTTTATTTAGAATTTATGAAAAATGATTATGTAATAATAATTATTGGGACAATAATTATTATAGCTGCTATAACAAAGAGAGCTCAGATTCCTTTTAGATCTTGACTTCCTGCTGCAATAGCAGCCCCAACTCCTGTTTCTGCATTAGTTCATTCTTCGACTTTAGTAACTGCGGGAGTTTATTTATTAATTCGATTTAATTTATTATTAGAAAATATTTTTTTTTTAAAATTATTTTTATTATTATCTGGGTTAACAATATTTATGGCTGGAATTTCAGCTAATTATGAGTTTGATTTAAAAAAAATTATTGCTTTATCAACATTAAGACAATTAGGTTTAATAATAAGAATTTTAAGAATAGGTTTACCTGATTTGGCTTTTTTTCATTTATTAACTCATGCAATATTTAAAGCTTTATTATTTATATGTGCTGGGGTAATTATTCATATAATAAATGATACTCAAGATATTCGATTTATAGGGGGTTTAAGAAATTATGTTCCTTTTACTTCTTTATGTATAAATATTTCTAATTTAGCTTTATGTGGGATTCCTTTTTTAGCTGGGTTTTATTCTAAGGATTTAATTTTAGAGATAGTTTCAATAAGAAATTTAAATATATATATTTATTTTTTATATTATATTTCTACAGGATTAACAATATATTATACTATTCGTTTAGTTATATATTTAATATTAAATAATTATAATTTAATTTCTGTTTATAATTTATATGATGAGGATTATGTAATATTAAAAAGTATATTTGTTTTATTATTTATAAGTGTAGTAAGAGGTTCTTTTTTAAGATGAATAATTTTTTATTATCCTTATATAATTTATTTACCATTTAAAATAAAAATAATGGTTATTAGAGTTAGATTATTAGGGGGATTTTTAGGTTATGTAGTTAGAAAAATAAATATTTATTCTTTTAATAAGTTTTTAAACACTTATAATTTAAGAAATTTTTTATGTTTAATGTGATTTATACCAAGTTTATCAACTTATGGTATAAATTATGTATTTTTATCTTTAAGACAAAATTTATTAAAAAATATTGATATAGGTTGAAGAGAATTATATAGAGGACAAGGAATATTTAATGTTTTAAAAAATTATTCTGTATTCTATAATTTTTATCATATTAATAATTTTAAAATTTATTTATTTAGATTTATTATTTGAATAATAATTTTTTTATTTATTTTAATAATTTATTTAAATAGCTTATCTATTAGAGCATAATATTGAAGATATTAAGGAGATTATTTAATCTTTAAATATATTTATAAAAATATAAAATTTTATTTTTACAATGAAAATGTAATGTTTTTAAAATAAACTATATAAATGAGAAATATTAATGGAATTTAACCACTAAAAATTAAGTTAGTAGCTTAATTTTATTCTTTATATTTCTTAAAAAGAAATTAATTGGAATTTAATTCAATTTTATCATTAACAGTGATATACCTCTATTTTGGTTTCAATTAAATAAGGAGATTTTATTCTCTATCTTTTAAGTCGAAATTAAATGCAAATATTGCTTCTTATTTTTAAGATATACTGATAAATCAATATTTTTTGAATGCAAATCAAATGTTTTTATAAACTAAAATCCTATTTAATTAGTTCAATTAAGTATATTTTGATTTCATTCATGGTAAAGTCCTATTAATAAAATAATAATAAAAAAAAATCTAACTTTAAATCAAATTAAAAAATTTACTAAATTAAATAAAGGAATGATAGGTAAAATTAAAGCAATTTCTACATCAAAAATTAAGAAAATAACTGTAATTAAGAAAAAGTGAAGAGAGAAGGGAATTCGAGCTGAAGATTTAGGGTCAAATCCACATTCAAATGGGGAGCATTTTTCTCGGTCTATAAAGGATTTCTTAGATAGAATAATTGATAAAAATATTATAATATTAGAAATAATAATAATTAAAATTGATAAAATAAAAATTAAAAAGATTATTTATATTAAAATAAATTTAAACTTTTTGATTGGAAGTCAAATATACTAAATATATTATATAAATAATTAATTTGCTCATCAATATATAAAAATATATAGGAATAATCATACAACATCAACAAAATGTCAGTATCAAGCTGCTGCTTCAAATCCAAAATGATGTTCTCTAGAGAAATGATTTTTTAAGTGTCGAATTAGACAAATTAATAAAAAAATAGTTCCAATAATTACATGAAGGCCATGGAATCCTGTGGTAATAAAGAAAGTTGAACCATAAATTCTATCTGCAATAGTAAATGGGGCTTCAATATATTCATATGCTTGTAAAATAGTAAAATAAATTCCTAAAAATACAGTTAAAAATAATCCTTGAGTTATTTGTGAATAATTATTTTCTATTAATGCATGATGGGCTCAGGTTACAGTTACTCCTGATGTAATTAAAATAATAGTATTTAATAATGGAATTTGGAATGGATTAAATGGGGTAATACTTATAGGAGGTCAAATTGATCCAATTTCAACATTAGGTGAAAGACTTCTATGGAAAAATGCTCAAAAAAAAGAAATAAAAAAAAAAATTTCTGAGACAATAAATAAAATTATTCCTCATCGTAAACCTTTTGTTACTAAAATAGTATGTTTTCCTTGAAGTGTACCTTCTCGACAAATATCTCGTCATCATTGAAATATTGTTATAAGAATAATAATATATCCTAAAATTAATAAATTTATATTAAAGTTATGGAATCATTTAATTATACCTGTTACTAAAGTTATTACTCCAATAGCTCCAGTTAAAGGTCAAGGGCTATAATCTACTAAATGAAATGGGTGATTATAATTTATTTTCATTAGTTAGCTTCACTAGAATATAAAGTTCTTAAAATTGCAATAACATAAGATTGAATTACAGCGACAGCAGATTCTAATACTAATAATAAAATTTGAATAATAATTAAGATAGGGATTAAATATGAAGGTATAATAGATCCTGTTCCACTTAATAAGGTTATTAATAAATGTCCAGCAATTATATTTGCTGTTAATCGAACGGCTAAAGTACCTGGGCGAATAATATTACTAATAGTTTCAATTAATACTATAAAAGGTATTAAAATACCTGGAGTTCCTTGAGGAATTATATGAATAAATATATGTTGAGTATTATTAATTCAACCATATAATATAAATCTTAATCATAAGGGTAATGATAGAGATAATGATAAGGTTAGGTGACTAGTACTTGTAAAAATATATGGAAATAATCCTAAAAAGTTATTAAATAATACAAATGAAAATATTGAAATAAAAATAAAAGTAGATGATCTTGAGTTAATATTATTACCCAATAAAGTTTTAAATTCATTATGTAATTTATTTAAAATAAAATTTCAAAAAATAAAATGTCGATTAGGAATTAATCAAAAGGAATAAGGAATGAAAAGAAGACCAATTAATGTTCTTAATCAATTTAAAGATAAATTAAATAAATTAGTAGAAGGGTCAAAAATAGAAAATAAGTTACTTATCATTTTCAAAAAAAGTTTTTATAAGAAATTTTATTGTTTATTAATGAATTTTTTATTTTAGCATTAAAAATATAATAATTTATTATATTAAATAAAATAAAAATTATAATAAAAAAAAAAAAGGACATTAATCAATTAATAGGTATTATTTGAGGAATAAAAGAATATTACTAAGAATGTAATAATTTAAATTTGACATATTTATGTTATAAATTTAACTAATTCTTTGTACTCATTAGAAGTAATTGCTAATTTACTATAAAATGGTTTAAGAGACCAGTACTTGCTTTCAGTCATCTAATGAAGAATAATTATTAATTCAATTAATAAAATTTTTAATTGAAATTCTTTCAATTACGATTGGTATAAAACTATGATTAGCTCCACAAATTTCAGAACATTGACCATAAAAAATTCCTGGTCGATTTATATAAAAATTAGTTTGATTTAAACGACCAGGGTTAGCATCAACTTTAACTCCTAAGGAAGGGATTGTTCATGAGTGAATTACATCTGTAGCTGTTACTATAATTCGAATTTGGTTATTTATAGGTAAAATAATTCGATTATCAACATCTAATAAACGAAAATTATTAGAAGATATTTCATTTATAGGGATTATATATGAATCAAATTCAATATTATTGAAATCTGAATATTCGTAACTTCAATATCATTGATGTCCAATTGATTTTAAAGTAATTAAAGGATTATTTAATTCATCTAATAAATATAATAATCGTAAAGATGGTAAAGCAATAAAAATTAATGTAATAGCTGGTAGAATAGTTCAAATTAATTCAATTATTTGACCTTCTAAAAGAAATCGATTAATATATTTATTAAAAAATAAATTAAACATTAAATAGCCAACTAAAATAGTAATTATAATTAAAATAATTAAAGTGTGATCATGAAAGAAAATAATTTGTTCTATTAAAGGAGAAGCTCTATTTTGTAGATTAAGATTAGATCATGTTGCAATTTCTAAAAAAAGGATAAATCCTTTATAAATGGGGTTTAAATCCATTACATATAATCTGCCATATTAGAAGTTTCTTAAAATAGGAAGTTCATTATATGAATGTTCAGCTGGGGGAAGATTTTGATATCATTCAATAGAAGATGATAAATTTAAAGGGAATAAAATAATTCGTTGGTTAATTATAGATTCTCAAACAATAATAAGTATTAATATAATAGCTAATAAAGAAATATATGATCCTAATGAAGAGATAATATTTCAAGAAATAAAAGCATCAGGATAATCAGAATATCGTCGAGGTATCCCAGCTAATCCTAAAAAATGTTGAGGAAAAAATGTTAAATTAACTCCGATAAATATTGTGAAAAATTGAATTTTTAAAAGTAAAGGATTTATAGATAATCCTGTAAATAAGGGGTATCAGTGAATGAATCCCCCTAAAATTGCAAATACAGCTCCTATAGATAATACATAATGAAAATGTGCAACAACATAATAAGTATCATGTAGACTAACATCAATAGATGAATTAGCTAAAATTACTCCAGTGAGTCCTCCTACAGTAAATAAGAATACAAACCCTAATCTTCATAATATAGAAGGACTATAATTAATTTGAGTACCATGTAAAGTGGCTAATCATCTAAAAATTTTAATTCCTGTAGGAACAGCAATAATTATAGTTGCTGATGTAAAATAAGCTCGAGTATCAATATCTATACCAACAGTAAATATATGATGAGCTCAAACTACAAATCCTAATAATCCAATTGCTATTATTGCATAAATTATTCCTAAAGATCCAAATGTTTCTTTTTTTCCTCTTTCTTGAGAAATAATATGAGAAATTATTCCGAATCCTGGTAAAATTAAAATATAAACTTCTGGGTGTCCAAAGAATCAAAATAAATGTTGGTAAAGAATTGGATCTCCTCCTCCTGCAGGGTCAAAAAAGGATGTATTAAGATTTCGATCTGTTAATAATATAGTAATAGCTCCAGCTAAAACTGGTAATGAAAGTAATAATAATAGGGCAGTAATTCCAACAGCTCAAACAAATAGTGGTATTTGATCAAAAGATAATCCATTTAATTTTATATTAATAATAGTAGTAATAAAATTAATAGCTCCTAAAATTGATGAGATTCCTGCTAAATGAAGAGAGAAAATAGCTAAATCGACAGATCTTCCTCCGTGAGCAATATTAGATGAAAGGGGGGGATATACAGTTCATCCAGTTCCAGCTCCATTTTCTACAATTCTTCTTGAAATTAATAAAGTAAGAGAGGGAGGTAATAATCAAAATCTTATATTATTTATTCGAGGGAAAGCTATATCAGGAGCTCCTAATATTAGAGGAACTAATCAATTTCCAAATCCTCCAATTATAATAGGTATAACTATAAAGAAAATTATAATAAAAGCATGACCGGTAACAATAGTATTATAAATTTGATCATCTCCAATTAAGGATCCTGGAGTACCTAATTCAGCTCGAATTAAGAGTCTAAGAGATGTTCCTACTATTCCAGATCAAATTCCAAAAATAAAATATAAAGTTCCAATATCTTTATGATTTGTAGAGAAAAGTCATTTTCGCAAAAATAAAATGGCTGAGGTTAAGCGATAAATTGTAAATTTATTAACGAGATATATTCTCTTTTATTAAGTAAGGTCTTATAGTCAATAATGATATAAAATTGCAAATTTTAAGGAATAATAAATAATTATTAAGGCTTAAAGAGATATCTTTATAAATAATTTTGAAGACTATTAGTTTAATTTAACTTAAAACCTTAAAGAAAAAAAAAAGTTCTAATAATCATACTTGAAATAGAAATAAAAGATAAAAAATTAATTAAATATAATAAATTATTTTTTAGTAAAAATTTTATTCATTTTAATTTTATATAATTAAATATAAAAGAAGAATAAATAATTCGAATATAAAAAAATAATATAATTAATCTTATTATAATAAAAATAAATGTTACAATAAAAAATTTATTAATTAATAAAAAATTAATGATAATTCATTTAGGGAAAAATCCAATAAATGGAGGTAAACCTCCTAAAGATAAAAAATTAATTAAGAAAAAAAGTTTAATTACGTAATTTAAATTAAATATAAATAATTGATTGATAAAAAATATATTTAACATGTAAAAAAGAAAGCATATTCTTCTAATAATAAAAGAATACATAAATAAGTAAAATATTCATAAATTTTCTCTAATTATAATTGAAGATAATATTCAACTTAAATTATTAATTGAAGAGAATGCTATTAATTTACGTAAGGAAGTTTGATTAAGACCACCAATAGCTCCAATAATAGAATTTAAAATAACAATAATAATAATAAAATTTTTATTAAAATAATATGATAATAAAATTATGGGGGTAATTTTTTGTCATCTTATTAAAATAAAATTATTAAATCAAGATATTCCTTCTATAATATTGGGGAATCAAAAATGGAATGGAGCTGATCCTATTTTTATTAAAAGTGAAGAATTAATTATAATAGAAATAATATTGTTATATTCAAAATTTTTAAAAAAAATTATTTTTAATAAAATAGAAAATAAAAAATTAATTGAAGCAATAGATTGGGTAAGAAAATATTTTAAAGATGCTTCTGATGATAATATATTATTTGAATTAGAAATTAAGGGAATAAATCTTAATAAATTAATTTCTAAACCAATTCAACATCCAAATCAAGAGTTAGATGAAATTGAAATTAAAGTACTAAAAATTAAAATAAATAAGAAAAATATTTTATTAGAATTTATTGTTAAAAAAATTTAAAATAAGAAAAAAATCTAAGATAAAATAAAATTATTAAATATATTTATATATTTTAGTGTAAGATGCACGATAGTTTTTGATACTATAAGATATAGTTTGAATCTATAAAATATAATAATAATAAAGGTAAAAATTTACTTAATTTATCCTATCAGAATAATCCTTTAATCAGGCACTTTATTTTTAAAAAAAAGGAGATCTTTATAGTTGGGGTATGAACCCAAAAGCTTAAATTTAGCTTATTTTTAA